CATAAAAGGAGGGATTAATATTAATGATAACCTTGAAGTCTTTTTTACCACCGAATCTAGTATCTTTATGCATGAAGATAATGAATTCGGTCGTTGTGGTCGGCCTCTATTATGGATTTTTAACCACATTTTCCATAGGGCCCTCTTATCTCTTGCTTCTCCGAGCTCGGGTTCTGGAAGAAGAAACCGAGAAGAAAGTATCAGCAACAACAGGTTTTATTACGGGACAGCTCATGATGTTCATATCGATCTATTATGCACCTTTGCATCTAGCATTTTGTAGACCCCATGCAATAACTTTCATAGCTCTACCCTATCTTTTATTTTATTTCTTCTGCAATAATCACAAAGACTTTTTTAATTATGAATCCACTAATTCAAATTCAATGCGTAATTTTAGCACTCAAGGGATATTCTTGAGTAATCTTATTTTTCCGTTATTGAACCTTTTCATTTTACCAAGTTCAATGTTAGTCAGATTAGTCAACATTTATATGTTTCGATGCAACAACCAATTCTTATTTCTAACAAGTAGTTTTGTTGGTTGGTTAATTGGTCACATTTTATTCCTGAAATGGGTTGGATTGGTATTAGTCTGGATACAGAAATTGGTATTAGTCTGGATACAGAAAAATAATTCTATTCAACCTAATGTACGTATTCGATTTTATAAGTACATTATGTTAGAATTGACATATTGGATGTCTCGAATCTTTATTATTTTTTTATTTATTTCCTCAATATACTATTTAGGGAGAACACCTACTTGGATTAAAAATCAAAAAATGTCAGAAATTGAAAAAAGCGATGAAATTGATAAAGAAGAAGAAATAGTTGATAAAGAAGAAGAAATAGTTGATAAAGAAGAAGAAATAGGTGTAGAAATATTTTCCGAAACGGAGTTAATTAATTCTCTTTTTTCGCCGGAAAGAGAGAATTCGTACAAAATCGATGAAAGAGAGGAGAAAGAGATCGATGAAAGAGAGGAGAAAGAGATCGATGGAAGAGAGGCGAAAGGGATCTTTCAATTGGAAAAACCCCTTTTAAGGATGATTTTCGATTATAAACGATTCCATCGTCCTTTGCGATATATAAAAAATGATCAATTTGAAAATGCTGTAAGAAATGAAATGTCACAATTCTTTTTTCATACATCTCAAAGTGATGGAAAAGAAAGACTCTCTTTTTCTTATCCTACAAGTTTATCAACTTTTCTTGAAATGATGCAAAGAAAGATATCTCTCTTCACAACAGAAAAACTCTCCTATGATGAATTGGATAATCGTTGGAGTTCGATTAATGAACAAAAAAGAAACAACCTAAGTAATCAATTTCTAAATAGGGCCGAAGCTCTAGATCTAGATAAGGAATTTTTGGCTTTGGATGTACTCGAAAAAAGGATTAGATTATGTAATGATGAGACTAAAAAATACTTACCTAAAATATATGATCCTTTCTTGAACGGACCCTCTCGCGGACGAATCAAAAAGAGTTTTTTATTCTCAATCAAGAATAAAACTTACACAAAAAACTACATTTTGATAAATAAGATTCACGCCATCCTTCTTAATATTAATACTGATTATCCAGACTTTGAACAGAAAATAGATAGATTTGAGAAAAAATCATTATCAAATGAAATTCGTTTTTTTTTTAACTTGATCAGTCAATTTTCTGGAAAATCAGTATCCAATTTTAAAGGACTTTCTTTATTTCGAGAACATGAAAAGATGGATTCCGAAGCTAACCAAAAAAAAATGCAAATTTTATTCGACGCAATTCTAACTGATGAGAACGATAAAACAATTATAAATAGAAAAGAATGGATTGGAATAAAAGAAAGCAGTAAAAAAGTTCCTCGATGGTCATACAAATTCATTGACGAAGTAGAATACCTGGAAAGCGAGGGTAAAAGACAAGATTTTGAGATTTGTTCAAGAAAACCCAAATATGTAGTAATTTATACTGAGAACGCAGAGAGTGCCGATGCTTCTACAGATCGCAAGAATACTGGTAATTCTGATGATGAAAAAGAGGAATTTGCTTTAACAGAGTATTTACCACAAACAGATTTTAACCGAGACATACTCAAAGGATCTAAACGCGCTCAAAGACGTAAAACTGTTATTTGGAAAATCTATCAAGCAAGTCCACATTCTCCTCTTTTTTTTGACAAAATTGACAACTCTTTTTTCTTTTCTTTTTTGGAGATTTTCGAGCTGTGGAAAAAGAAAAATACAGAATTGACAATTTCGGATTATACAGATACAGAGAGAGAGGAAGAGAAACTAAATAGATATAAAGAGAAAATGGCAAGCGAGATCAAGCAAGGAGAGGAAATAAACCGTATGCTAGTGTCGGAAGCCTGGGAAAACAACATTCAATTTGGTCAAGCAATAAGAGGTTTTTTATTAATAGCCCAATCGATTATTAGAAAATATATTCGATTACCCTTATTGATAATAACTAAAAATATCGTTCGTATACTATTATTTCAATCTCCCGAATGGTCAGAGGATTTCAAGGAGTGGAATAAAGAAATGCATATTTTTTGCACCAATACTGGCGTTCCATTATCCGAAACAGAATTTCCGCAAAACTGGCTAACTGAGGGTATTCAAATAAAGGTCCTTTTTCCTTTTTGTCTGAAACCTTGGCACAGATCTAGATCTAAGCTACGATCCCCTCAAAAGGAAAAGGATCCAATGAAAAAAAAGAAAAAAGTGAAAAAATGGAATTCGGATTTCTTCTTTTTTACAGTTTTCGGAACGGAAGTAGAATCTCCCTATTCTTCTCATCTCCGAAAACAAAACCGACGTTCGTCGTTTTTTGCTCCCATTTTTAAAGCACTTAAAAAAGAAATCAAAATTAGGAAAAAGAAATCTTTTCTAGTTCTAAAAGTATTAAACGAAAGAACAAAATCTTTTCTAAATATCACAAAAGAAGAACAAGTATTATCAGGATTGAGAAAAATAAAAATAGATGAATTGAATAAAATTCAAAAAGATTCAACAAAAAGTAAGAGTAATCCAATGATTTACGAATCCACCATTCCAATTCAATCTATTAATTGGACAGACTGTTCATTGACAGAAAAAAAAATAAAAGATCTGAATGATAGAACAAAAAAAATCATAAGACAAATAGAAGAGTTTAAAAAAGACGAGAAAAAAGGTTCAGAGAGAAATATTTGGCAGATCTTACAAAAAGGAAATATTCGATTATCCCGCACACATTCTTTTTTAAGATTTTTCATAGAAACGGTATATATAGATATCTTTCTGTGTATCACAAATATTAATATTCCTAAAATCAAAATCAATGTACAACTTTTTCTTGAATCAACAAAAAAAATTCTTAATAAATACATTTACAATAATGAAGCAAATGAAGAAAGAAAAAGAAGTGGAAGTGATAAAAAAAATCAAAGTCTAATTCACTTTATTTCTACTATAAAAAAATCAACTTGTAATATTAGGAATACGAATTCACAGAATTTTTGTGACGTATCCTCTTTGTCACAAGCATATGTATTTTTCAAATTAGCACAAACCCAAGTTATTAACTTAGATAAGTATAAATTAAGATCCCTTTTTGAATATCACGGAACACCTCTTTTTCTTAAGAATGAAATAAAAGATTCTTTTTTTGGAGTACAAGGAATATCTCATTCCAAATTAAAACATAAGAGCGCTCCCAATTCTGTAATGAATCAATGGACAAATTGGTTAAAAGGTCATTATCAATACGATTTATCTCGGAATGGATGGTCTAGATTAGTATCCCAAAAATGGCGAAATAAAATGAATGAACGCCATGTGGCTCAAAATAAAGATTTAACCAAATATCATTCATATGAAAAAAACGGATTAATTCTTTACAAAAAACAAGAAATAGACTCATTAACAAATAAAAAAAAGAAAAGGAAAAAACAATATGGGTATGATCTTTTATCATATAAATCTATTAATTATGCAGATAAGAAGGACTCATATATTTATGGATATAGATCGTCATTCCAAGCAAATAATAACCATATGACGGATGATATTTCTATCAAGAATTATAGAGTAGAAGATTTAGATATGAAAAAAAATCTGGATAGAAAGTGTTTTGATTGGAGAATTCTGAATTCTTGTTTTAGAAATAAAATGCATTTTGGGGGTTCGATCGATATCGATTATTTTTTTATGCTTCATCGAGAAATCAAACCATACAATAAAAAAAACCTTTTTGATTGGATGGGAATGAATGTAGAAATACTAAATCGTTTTAGAGTGAATCAGAAATCTTTTTTATTCTCTAAAAATCTTATATTTGATAATGCATATATGAGTAACCCATGGATCATGCCAATCAAATTCCTTTTTTTGAATTTGAATGTAAATCAAAATGGTAGTGAAAAGAAAAAGATCACGGAAAAGAATAAAAAAGAATATCTTGAATTCGAGTTAGAGACTCGAAATAAAGGAAAAACAGAATATGCAAGTCAACTAAATCTTGAAGCATCCCTTTCAAAGAAAGAAAAAGATGTTAAAGAAGATTCTGCAGAATCCGACATAAAAAAGGGAAAAGATGGATACACGAACAACATCGAAGCAGAACTTAATTGCTTCCCAAGAGGGGATTTGCTTTTTCAATTGAACTGCAGCAAGGATTCCCTCAATGAAATAATAATGGATAATATCCACGTATATTCTCTCCTGCTTAGACTGCAAAAAAATATAAGAGACGTTGTTATAACCTCTATTCAAAGAGGAGAACTAAGTCTAGATATTCTGAAAATGAAGAATCAGAAGGATTTCACTCTTACAGAATTGAATCGAAATATGGAAATGGAAGTGGAATTGGAATTGATAAAAGAAGGAATAGTGAGTATCGAACCAATTCGTCTGTCTAGAAGAAACCATGAACAATTTAATATGTATCAAATCATAGGCCTTTCGTTTATTCATAAGAGAAAGCCCCAAATTGATAAGAAAAATTTGGATAAATCCATTAAGAAATCCATTACAAGAACAAGAGATCAAAAGCTGACTGAAAATAAAGAAAAAAAGAATTATGATTTGCTTGTTCCTGAAAATATTTTATCCGCTAGACGTCGTAGAGAATTGAGAATTCTAATTTGTTTCAATCCTAAGAATAGAAATAGTGTGCATAGAAATAAGGCATTTTACAATGAGAATAAAGTGAATAATTGCTGTCAAGTTTTGGCTACAAGTAAAGATCTTGATAGAGATAAAAAAAAACTAATTAATTTAAAGTTATTTCTTTGGCCAAATTATCGATTAGAAGATTTAGCTTGTATGAATCGCTATTGGTTTGATACCAATAATGGCAGCCGTTTCAGTATGGTAAGAATACGTATGTATCCCCGATTGAAAATTAGTTAATCTACATTTTTCTTTTTTTTTTTTTCTATTTCTCGTAACATATCTGATATGTGAAAACAAATAGATGCACATACGCATTGTCTTACCCTCTATTCTGAGGCACGATACTAATTCAATGATATATCCTACCCATTAGATCTATAACCGAATCTTCTTATTTGAAGTTTACATTTATGCATTCACAAAAATTTTGCTTTTGTGAATGCATAAATGTAGTATTTTTTGTATACCTATTTGAATTGGGTTGATTAATCAAAATTGATTTGAAAAATCAGGAACTCTTAAGAAAATTAAGATTATTGTATATACCAAATTGAAAATGAGTGTCATTATTATTACTGATCAATAAAAATATCTAGACTCTATAAAATCAAAAAAAGGGGGGAAAGACAAGCTTTCATTTTTTTATGGTAAAAAAATCATTTATATCCGTTATTTCACAAGAAAAAAAAGAAGAAAACCCGGGATCGATTGAATTTCAAGTATTCAATTTCACCAATAAGATACGAAGACTTACTTCACATTTGGAATTGCACAGAAAAGACTATTTATCTCAAAGGGGTTTACGTAAAATTCTGGGAAAACGGAAACGACTCCTGTCTTATTTGTCAAAGAAAAATGGAATACGTTATAAAAAATTAATTAATCAGTTGGATATTCGGGAGCCACAAACTAATTAATTTGAAGAGTCGTTTTGAATTATTCGATTTATTAGATCTTGAATTTTGATGAACTCATTTTTGTTTTAAGCAATTCATGGAAGAATGAATCGAGGAAAAAGCTATGAATGCCCCAGCTACAAGAAAAGACCTCATGATAGTCAATATGGGTCCTCACCACCCATCAATGCATGGTGTTCTTCGACTTATTGTTACTCTAGATGGTGAGGATGTTATTGATTGTGAACCAATATTGGGTTATTTACATAGAGGGATGGAAAAAATTGCAGAAAACCGAACAATTGTACAATATCTGCCTTATGTAACACGTTGGGATTATTTAGCTACTATGTTCACAGAAGCAATAACCGTAAATGGACCGGAACAGTTAGGAAATATTCAAGTACCTAAAAGAGCCAGCTATATTCGAATAATTATGTTGGAGTTGAGTCGTATAGCTTCTCACCTACTATGGCTGGGACCTTTTATGGCAGATATTGGTGCACAAACCCCCTTCTTCTATATTTTCAGAGAAAGAGAATTAATATATGATCTATTCGAAGCTGCCACAGGTATGAGAATGATGCATAATTTTTTTCGTATCGGAGGGGTAGCGGCTGATCTACCTCATGGCTGGATAGATAAATGTTTGGATTTCTGCGATTATTTTTTAACAAGGGTTGTTGAATATCAAAAACTTATTACACGAAATCCTATTTTTTTAGAACGGGTTGAGGGAGTAGGCATTGTTGGTGGAGAGGAAGTAATAAATTGGGGTTTATCAGGACCAACGCTTCGGGCTTCCGGAATACAATGGGATCTACGTAAAGTTGATCATTATGAATGTTACGAGGAATTTGATTGGGAAGTTCAATGGCAAAAAGAAGGAGATTCATTAGCTCGTTATTTAGTACGAATTGGTGAAATGGTAGAATCCATAAAAATTATTCAACAGGCTCTGGAAGGAATTCCGGGAGGGCCATATGAGAATTTAGAAATCCGTTGCTTTGATAGAGAAAAGGATCCAGAATGGAATGATTTTGAATATCGATTCATTAGTAAAAAGCCGTCTCCGACTTTTGAATTACCGAAACAAGAACTTTATGTGAGAGTTGAAGCCCCAAAGGGAGAATTAGGAATTTTTCTAATAGGGGATCAGAATGGTTTTCCTTGGAGATGGAAAATTCGTCCCCCCGGTTTTATCAATTTGCAAATTCTTCCTCAGTTAGTTAAAAGAATGAAATTGGCTGATATTATGACAATACTAGGTAGCATAGATATCATTATGGGAGAAGTTGATCGTTGAAATGATAATTGATACAACAGAAGTACAAGATATCAATTCTTTTTCCAGATTGGAATCTTTAAAAGAGGTGTATGGAATTATATGGATACTTGTCCCTATTTTGACTCTTGTATTGGGAATCACAATAGGTGTGCTAGTGATTGTATGGTTAGAAAGAGAAATATCCGCAGGGATACAACAGCGTATTGGACCTGAATACGCCGGTCCTTTGGGAGTTCTTCAAGCTCTAGCAGATGGAACAAAACTACTTTTCAAAGAGAATCTTATTCCATCTAGGGGAGATATTCGTTTATTCAGTATTGGACCATCCATATCAGTCATATCAATTCTAGTAAGCTATTCAGTAATTCCTTTTGGCTATAACTTTGTTTTAGCTGATCTCAATATCGGTGTTTTTTTATGGATTGCTATTTCGAGTATTGCTCCCATTGGACTTCTTATGTCAGGATATGGGTCAAATAATAAATATTCCTTTTTGGGTGGTCTACGGGCTGCTGCTCAATCGATTAGTTATGAAATACCATTAACTCTATGTGTGTTATCAATATCTCTACGTGTGATTCGTTGAGACAGAAACTTTTCCATGCTCCTTTCTTTTCGTCTTTATTTCTTTTCTTCTTTATAGGAAATTTATAGGAAAGGGGTAGAAAAAAAGGAATAGATATCCTGATTTTTGATTTTCATTATTTTTATTCGGAATTCGGATTGATGAACTAAATCAGATAGTTATATGAGTGAAATAAAACAGCTTCCTTTTATTCATTATTCATTGATTTAATATTCTAATATTCTAGAATATTCTCTAATTTGAATTATTAATTTAATGAAATTGAAATTCAATATCAATATATTTAGTAATCAAATTCCAAAAATAGATATATATTTATAGATATATATTTGTATTTTGAATATAGAATATTTATATTTAAGAATATAATAAACTATTTTCATTTAAACTATTTAATATAATATTAATATTCAATTCTTTCAAATTCTTAATATCTTAATATATATATATTATTAATATAGAATATATTAATATATAATAGAATATATAGATATAGAATGAATATACTATGATTTGGAATGAATATACTATGATTTGAATTTCATTTGAATCTGCAGTAAAAATATTGAGTCTCATTTTCTATGTATAAGAATTAAGTGAAAAAAAGATTATAAACGGAAGAAAGCGTTTACCCCAAAATTGGTTGATTAGTCATCCTGTTTTGAAGCGGGCTCAAAAGACCAACCTTATTGAGTTTTCACTATCGTTTGTATGAATTACCATACATCTATTACCATAAGGGGAGATTGATAAAAAATGCGTGGATGGTTAGAAACACCAAGATACACAAAGGATTAGTAATGGAGATTATGTAAATTCTCCAAAAGAGCATTTCTGCATAATATAAAAAGAATACAAATTGGGGCTTTAAGTTGGTAGAAAAAATCAGGCAGTACTCCCCACAATTCCGATCCAGAGTATGCTCCTATCCACTCATTAAATAAATAACTATCAGAAACGAAATAATCCTTTAATTTTCTTTTGAAGTCCCTTTTTGTTTTGCACATAAAAAAAGAAGAATAGGAACGAAAAAAAAAAAACAAAAGAATAGAATACAATAAAAAAAAGGGGGATCCCTTTTGATTCTTTCTTATATCCATACTCATGGAAATCAAATTTATGTCATAATTCATAAACTAATGTCGAATTTTTTTACGTAATCGAAAACGACGGGTTATTGAGAATTCGAAAGGAGTATTTTATTGAATTGAAGAGTTCAATTATTACTCAACAAATTCAAATTAGTAAGGGATGAGATCAATTCGGAAGTACCCTTTTTGTATTTATTATTATAACAGACAGAATTCAATTGGTCTAATTCAGGACCGTCCAATGGATTTGGATCCTATCTATCCTAGGGATATATCAAGATAAATAACCGGCCCGGTCCCTTAGATTTATTTATGACCTTCGAGGAGCCGTATGAGGTGAAAATCTCATGTACGGTTCTGTAATAGCGATGGGAACAGTAATGTTATCACCGACTAGGATTATCTAACAGTTTAAGTACAGTTGATATAGTTGACGCGCAATCCAAATATGGTTTTTGGGGATGGAATTTATGGCGTCAACCTATAGGTTTTATCATTTTTCTAATTTCTTCCCTAGCGGAATGTGAAAGATTACCTTTTGATTTACCAGAAGCAGAAGAAGAATTAGTAGCAGGTTATCAAACCGAATATTCGGGTATCAAATTTGGTTTATTTTACGTTGCTTCCTATTTAAACTTATTAGTTTCTTCATTATTTGTAACAGTTCTTTACTTGGGCGGTTGGAATATCTCTATTCCGTACATATTTGTTTCTGAGCTTTTTGAAATAAATAAAACATGTGGAGTTTTTGGAACTACAATTGGTATCTTTATTACATTAGCTAAAACTTATTTGTTCTTGTTCCTTTCTATCACAACAAGATGGACTTTGCCTAGGCTAAGAATGGATCAATTATTAAATCTTGGATGGAAATTTCTTTTACCTATTTCTCTGGGTAATCTATTATTAACAACTTCGTTTCGACTATTTTCACTGTAAAAGATTGATATTCAATATTCATAACTTGTCTCAAACAAGAGAAAGAAACAAAACAAAAATATTCATAGATATTCACGATATGTTCCTTATGGTAACTGGGTTCATGAATTATGGTCAACAAACAGTACGAGCTGCAAGATACATTGGTCAAAGTTTCATGATTACCTTAGCCCACGCAAATCGTTTACCTGTAACTATTCAATATCCTTATGAAAAATTAATAACATCGGAGCGTTTCCGCGGTCGAATCCATTTTGAATTTGATAAGTGCATTGCTTGTGAAGTATGTGTTCGTGTATGTCCTATAGATCTACCCGTTGTTGATTGGAAACTGGAAACTGATATTCGAAAGAAACGATTGCTTAATTACAGTATTGATTTTGGGGTCTGTATATTTTGTGGTAACTGCGTTGAGTATTGTCCAACAAATTGTTTATCAATGACTGAAGAATATGAACTTTCGACTTATGATCGTCACGAATTGAATTATAATCAAATTGCTTTGGGCCGTTTACCAATGTCAGTAATTGACGATTATACAATTCGAACAATTCAATTCAAATAAAATTCTGTATTTATATTTAGATTTTTAGAATTTTATTAATAATATAGTTTCTAGTTTCGAAATAGTTTCGAATACTCGTTCGTATAAAGAATTAGATTCGTCCTATAACTGTACCTAGATGAATTCACACTCCTTAGGATTTAATTCAATTAGGAATTTAGTATAAAAAATTCTTTCCTGGTCGTATCAATAAGGTCATGAAATTTCAATTTATTTATCTTTTATTTTTCATCTAATGGATTTACCTGAACCGATACATGATTTTCTTTTAATCTTTCTGGGATCAGGTCTTGTATTAGGAAGTCTAGGAGTAGTATTATTTACCAACCCAATCTTTTCTGCCTTTTCGTTGGGACTGGTTCTTGTTTGTATATCTTTATTCTATATTTTATCAAACTCCCATTTTGTAGCTGCAGCACAGCTACTTATTTACGTAGGAGCTATAAACGTTTTAATCATATTTGCTGTGATGTTCATAAATGGTTCAGAATATTACCAAGATTTTCATCTTTGGACCGTTGGGGATGGAGTTACTTTGGTGGTTTGTACAAGTATTCTTGTTTCACTAATAACTACTATTCCAGATATATCATGGTACGGGATTATTTGGACTACAAGATCAAATCAGATTATAGAGCAAGATTTGATAAATAATAGTCAACAAATTGGAATTCATTTATCAACAGATTTTTTTCTTCCATTTGAACTCATTTCAATAATTCTTTTAGCTGCTTTGATAGGTGCAATTGTCGTGGCTCGCCAGTAAGAATAGAACTAGTAATATCAATCTAAATTCCATTTTGTTCTATTTATTTTATCTCCATTTCCTTTGAATTTTACATGTGAATGGGAAAGTGAAAGATTGTTTATGTTTAAAAGAATTTGATTATTTGACTTATTACCAATATCTTCTTTTTGTCTGTACTTGTTATATTCTCTAGTCAATCGAATCTGTTGAAGTGTTGTTCATATTGAAATGAATCCAAATTGATAAGGAGTTGGTCAATGATGCTCGAACATGTACTTGTTTTGAGTGCCTATTTATTTTCTATCGGTATCTACGGATTGATCACAAGCCGAAATATGGTTAGAGCCCTTATGTGTCTTGAACTTATACTGAATGCGGTTAATATAAATTTCGTAGCTTTTTCTGATTTTTTTGATAGTCGCCAATTAAAAGGAAATATTTTTTCCATTTTTGTTATAGCTATCGCAGCCGCTGAAGCAGCTATTGGACCGGCTATTGTTTCGTCAATTTATCGTAACAGAAAATCAACTCGTATCAATCAATCGAATTTGTTGAATAAATAGTATTAATTAGAAAAATTGGAATTTCGAATATTGAAATTCGAATATTTATCAATTCAAATTCGCATGTATGATAACGTATGATCATGTTTGCAAAAACGTAAGAAATCAAAGTATCTTGGCCCTCTGTTATGAATTGATCCAGAGGTAGATTGATTAGAAAAATTCTGGTAAATCATTGATTCATCTGGTGTCGAAATATATGATTTATTTACAAGTTTACTAGATCGAAAATTGCTGATGTTCAAAAATTCATAGAGCCAATGTCTCATTCAGTAAAGATTTATGATACATGTATAGGATGTACTCAATGTGTCCGAGCCTGCCCCACAGATGTATTAGAAATGATACCTTGGGACGGATGTAAAGCTAAGCAAATAGCTTCTGCTCCAAGAACAGAGGACTGTGTTGGTTGTAAGAGGTGTGAATCCGCCTGTCCGACAGATTTCTTGAGTGTTCGAGTTTATTTATGGCATGAAACAACTCGAAGCATGGGTCTAGCTTATTGATACGTTTCAAAAAACCACATACGAATACCTTTTTTTTACTGACAAAAACCCGTGCTCAAAGTGGAAAATCTTTTTTTTCCATTTTGAGCACGGGTTTTTCTGGCCCAAGTGTATCTTATTTTTACCACGAATTTTTTTCCTTGGTTAACAATAGTTGTAGTT